ATTGTTATACGTAGAACAGATTGTGGCACCACCCGAGGGATTTCGGTGAGTTCTCAAAATCGGACGCTGCCGGAAAGATTTTTTATCCAAACATTAATTGGCCGTGTATTAGCAGACGATATATATATGGGCCCGCGGTGCATTGCCATTCGAAATCAAGATATTGGGATTGGACTTGTCAACCAATTCCTAATCTTTCGAGCACAACCAATATCGATATCCATTCGAACTCCTTTTACTTGTAGGAGTACATCTTGGATCTGTCGATTATGTTATGGTCGGAGTCCCACGCATGGCGATCTGGTTGAATTGGGAGAAGCTGTAGGTATTATTGCGGGACAATCCATTGGTGAACCAGGGACTCAACTAACATTAAGAACTTTTCATACCGGCGGAGTCTTTACTGGAGGTACTGCGGAACACGTACGAGCGCCTTCTAATGGAAAAATCAAATTTAATGAGGATTTGGTTCAGCCTACGCGTACACGTCACGGGCATCCTGCTTTTCTATGTTATATGGATTTGTATGTAATTATTGAGAGTGAAGATATTATACATAAGGTGACTATTCCACCAAAAAGTTTTCTTTTAGTTCAAAATAATCAATATGTAGAATCAGAACAAGTGATTGCTGAGATTCGTGCGGGAACATATACTTTTAATTTTAAAGAGAGAGTTCGAAAACATATTTATTCGGACTCAGAGGGGGAAATGCACTGGAGTACCGATGTGTACCATTCACCCGAATTCACATATAGTAATGTTCATCTCTTACCAAAAACAAGCCATTTATGGATATTAGCAGGGGGTTCATGCAAATTTAGTGTAGTTCCTTTTTCGCTCTACAAGGATCAAGATCAAATAAATGTTCATTCTCTTTCGGCCGAACAAAGATCTAATTCTAGCCTCTCGGTGAATAATGATAACGTGAGACACAAATTCTTTAGTTCGGATTTTTCTGATAAAAAAGAAGGTAGGATTTCTGATTATTCAGAATTTATGGGTAATGAGCAGTCTAATTTCATATATTCTCCTATTCTCCACGAGAATTCTGATTTATTGGGAAAGAGGCGAAGGAATAGATTTATCATTCCATTCCACTCGATTCAAGATCAAGAGAAAGAACTAATGGCGCATTCAGGTATCTCGATTGAAATACCTATGAATGGTATTTTTCGTAGAAATAGTATTCTTTCTTTTTTCGACGATTTTCGATACAAGAGAAACAGTTCAGGAATTACTAAATATGGGACTATAGGGGTTCATTCAATCGTCAAAAATGAGGATGTGATTGAATATCGAGAGGTTAAAAAGTTGAATCCAAAATACCAAACGAAAGTAGATCGTTTTTTTTTCATTCCCGAGGAAGTGCATATTTTACCCGAATCCTCCTCTATAATGGTACGGAACAATAGTATCGTTGGAGTAGATACACAAATAACTTTAAATACAAGAAGCCGGGTGGGCGGATTGGTACGAGTGGAGAGAAAAAAAAAAAGAATTGAAATCAAAATCTTTTCAGGGGATATCCATTTTCCTGGAGAAAGAGATAAAATATCCCAACACAGCGGGATCTTGATATCACCAGGAACGGGAAAAACAAATTCGAAAGAATCAAAAAAATGGAAAAATTGGATCTATGTTCAACGGGTCACACCTACCAAGAAAAAATCTTTTATTTTAGTTCGACCCGTAACCACCTATGAAATAGCGGATGGTATAAATTTAGCAACACTTTTCCCGCAGGATTTGTTTCAGGAAAAGGATAATATGCAACTTCGAGTTGTCAATTATATCCTTTATGGAAATGGCAAACCTACTCGGAGAATTTTGGACACAAGTATTCAACTAGTTCGGACTTGTTTAGTGTTGAATTGGGACCAAGACAAGAAAAGTTCTTCCGACAAAGAGGTCCATGCTTCCCTTGTTGAAGTAAGTACAAACGGTCTGATTCGAGATTTTCTAAGAATCGACTTAGTGAAATCCCAAAATTTGTATATCAGAAAAAGGAATGATCCGTCAGGTTCAGGATTGATCTCTGATAATGAGTTAGATAGTACCACTAAAAATCCGTTTTATTCCAAAGCAAGGATTCAACAATCATTTAGACAAAACCACGGAACTATTCGTACGCTGTTGAATAGAAATAAGGAATCCCAATCTTTGATAATTTTGTCATCATCTAATTGTTTTTACATGGGCCCATTCAATGATGTAAAAGATCACAATGGAATAAAACAATCAATTAAAAAGGATCCTCGAATTCCAATTAGGAATTTGTTGGGCCCTTTAGGAACAGCCCTTCAAATTGCGAATTTTTATCCATCATTTGACCCCTTAATAACAATAACTCATAATCAGACCTCGTTAGCGGAATATTTCCAACTTGAAAACTTAAAACAGACTTTTCAAGTACTTAAATATTATTTAATGGATGAAAATAGGAGAATTTATAATCTCGATTCACGCAGAAACATCGTTTTGAATCCATTTAATTTGAATTGGTATTTTCCCCATGATAATTATAATTATTGTGATGAAACGCCCACAAAAATTAGTCTTGGGCAGTTTATTTCTGAACATGTATGTATAGCCAAAAACGGACCACACTTAAAATCGGGTCAAGTTTTAATTGTTCAAGTTGACTCTGTAGTAATAAGATCGGCTAAGACTTTTTTGGCGACTCCAGGAGCAACTGTTCATGGGCATTATGGAGAAATCATTTACGAAGGAGATACATTAGTTACATTTCTATATGAAAAATCGAGATCTGGTGATATAACGCAGGGTCTTCCAAAGGTAGAACAAGTATTAGAAGTGCGTTCGATTGATTCAATATCGATGAGCCTAGAAAAGAGAGTTGAGGGTTGGAACAAACGTATAACAAGAATTCTTGGAATTCCTTGGAGCTTCTTGATTGGTGCTGAGTTAACTATAGTGCAAAGTCGTATCTCTTTAGTTAATAAGATCCAAAAGGTTTATCGATCCCAGGGGGTACAGATCCATAATAAGCATATAGAAATTATTGTGCGTCAAATAACATCAAAAGTGTTGATTTCGGAAGATGGAATGTCTAATGTTTTTTTACCCGGGGAACTGATTGGATTGTTGCGAGCGGAACGAACGGGACGCGCTTTAGAAGAAGGGATCCATTATCGAGCCATTTTATTGGGAATAACGAGAGCATCTCTGAATACTCAAAGTTTTATATCCGAAGCAAGTTTTCAAGAAACTGCTCGAGTTTTAGCCAAAGCCGCTCTCCGGGGTCGTATCGATTGGTTAAAAGGCTTGAAGGAGAACGTTGTTCTAGGGGGTATGATACCCGCGGGTACCGGATTTAAAGGATTAGTGCACTGTTCAAGGCAGCATAGCAACAGTCTTTTGGAAACAAAAAAAAAGAAATTTTTCGGGGGGGAAATGAGAAATATTTTCTTCCACCACAGAGAATTATTTGACTCTTGCATTGCAAAAAAAGTACATGATACATCAGAACGCTCTTTTATATAGGATTTAATGATTCTTAATTTTAATGATTCTTAAGATAAAATAAGAGTAACGGATTTATCCTTTTAATTATTTGTTTTTATTGTAGACATTTGATTTATTAATAGTAATAAAGGGAATAACGAATAGAAAGTAATAGCTTGGCTCGTGCATAAACGACCAATCCTCCGGTAGAAGAGAAGGTTCCATCGGAACAATTTTTTATTTCAATTCGTCTCTTTTTTTTTTTAAAGAGAGGAAGTGTGAGGAGAAATGGCAAGAAGATATTGGAACATAAATTTGGAAGAGATGTTGGAAGCAGGAGTTCATTTCGGTCATGGTACTAGGAAATGGAATCCTAAAATGGCGCCTTATATCTCTGCAAAGCGTAAAGGTATTCATATTATAAATCTGACAAGAACTGCTCGTTTTTTATCAGAAGCTTGTGATTTGGTTTTTGATGCAGCAAGTAGGGGAAAACAATTTTTAATTGTTGGTACAAAAAATAAAGCAGCCGATTCAGTGGTGCGAGCTGCTATAAGGGCTCGGTGTCATTATGTTAATAAAAAATGGCTCGGTGGTATGTTAACAAATTGGTCCACTACAGAAACGAGGCTTCATAAGTTCAGGGACTTGAGAACGGAACAAAAGACAGGGAGACTCAATCGTCTTCCGAAAAGAGATGCAGCTATGTTGAAGAGACAATTATCTCGCTTGCAAACATATCTGGGCGGGATTCAATATATGACGCGATTGCCTGATATTGTAATCATCGTTGATCAGCAAGAAGAATATATGGCCCTTCGAGAATGTATCACTTTGGGAATTCCAACAATTTGTTTAATCGATACAAATTGTGATCCTGATCTTGCAGATATTTCGATTCCGGCAAACGATGATGCTATAGCTTCAATTCGATTAATTCTTAACAAATTAGTATTCGCAATTTGTGAGGGTCGTTCTAGCTATATCCGAAATCCTTGATTAATAATTAATAATAAGCTAAATAAATTTTTGGAACTCCATAGATTCATGGGGTCGGTTACTATTTCTGAATCGTACAAAAGAGATAAAAATGTGGATATTCTGTGATTCGTTTTTTGGTATAATACCAAATATATAATTCGAGTAGGCAAGTCCAAAAAGAAAAAGAAACAGTTGAATCAAAATAATTCCTTTTTAAATTTTAAGTCAAGCTCTATTTCTGTCAGAGAGTAATATGAATATTATATCATGTTCTATCAACACACTAAATGGATTATACGATATCTCTGGTGTGGAAGTCGGCCAACATTTATATTGGCAAATCGGAGGTTTCCAAGTCCATGCCCAAGTCCTTATTACTTCTTGGGTTGTAATTGCTATCTTATTAGGTTCCGCCGTTATCGCAGTTCGGAATCCACAAACCATTCCAACCGACGGTCAAAATTTCTTCGAATATGTTCTTGAATTCATTCGAGACGTGAGCAAAACTCAGATTGGAGAAGAATATGGTCCGTGGGTTCCCTTTATTGGAACTCTGTTTCTCTTTATTTTTGTTTCGAACTGGTCAGGTGCTCTTTTACCTTGGAAAATCATACAATTACCTCATGGGGAGTTAGCCGCACCCACGAATGATATAAATACTACCGTTGCTTTAGCTTTACTCACGTCAGTAGCATATTTCTATGCGGGTCTTTCCAAAAAAGGATTGGGGTATTTCAGTAAATACATTCAACCAACTCCAATTCTTTTACCTATTAACATTTTAGAAGATTTCACAAAACCCTTATCACTTAGTTTTCGACTTTTCGGGAATATATTAGCCGATGAATTAGTTGTTGTTGTTCTTGTTTCTTTAGTACCTTTAGTAGTTCCTATACCTGTCATGTTCCTTGGATTATTTACAAGTGGGATTCAAGCTATTATTTTTGCAACTTTAGCTGCGGCTTATATAGGCGAATCCATGGAGGGGCATCATTGACTAGTTTTTTTTTCAAAAAAAAAAGTATCATCCTTTTTTTTAGCTTAGCGAAACGCAATGTATGTGTAACTCCAGATAATCCACGTAGTAAATAGAAATAGACAAATCTTAGGTAATGAATTGGAATAAAAAAAGGAAAGAGATCGAAAAGAAAAGATCTTTTTCTTAAAATTCCAAGTTCACCGTTTCTTTATTTTATTTATATCATAGTATGATTGTATCACTAACCATTTCTTTATTTTATTTTGCTGTGAGGAACTTATCATGAATAATCCACTGATTTCTGCCGCTTCCGTTATTGCTGCTGGGTTGGCTGTTGGACTTGCTTCTATCGGACCTGGAGTTGGTCAAGGTACTGCTGCGGGTCGCGCTCTAGAAAGTATCGCGAGACAACCCCAGGCGGATGGAAAAATACGAGGTGTTTTATTGCTTAGTTTGGCTTTTATGGAAGCTTTAACAATTTATGGGCTGGTTATAGCATTGGCACTTTTATTTGCGAATCCTTTTGTTTAATCCTGTAAATAGGAGATTTTTTTTCTTAATTTTTTCTTATTTTATGGATTCAGGCTTACTCCTTTCTTTTTTTACGCAGTTGTTGGGATAATAACCTAAAGGAAGGATTAATTTGAGGATGAGGAATTAGCCCATTGACTCGTTTTCTTCCTTCCCTTTCTTAGTCCAAGGGAACTTGGAATGTTGCAGCAAACGGGGTCTTTCGCTATTGATCGATCTCTAATTCTTTGAATTCTAATAAGTATCATTATTATTGGGAATTTTCAATTGAATAAAAAATACATTTCTATCTAGATAGAAATGTATTTTTTATTCTGTTTAGACATAGGTAAAGTCAAATTATAATAGTTATTTTATTATAATAGTTATTTATTATAAAAAAATATTTATAATATTCTTTAGAAATCCAATTTAAGAAAAAAATTAATAATAAAAAATTTAAATAAAGAATAAATAAATAAAAAAATCGGAATTTATAATTAGAAAACTATAAAAAAAAAAAGATATATAAAATGGAATATATAGAATAATAGAATTAATAGAATCAATGGAAAAGGGGTGAAAATGATACAAAAAAAAAAGAAAAAAGTTCGTTTTTTTTTAGTCTAAAATAGGAGATCATATGAAAAATGTAACCGATTCTTTCGTTTCTTTGGGTCACTGGCCCCCCGCCGGGAGTTTCGGGTTTAATACCGATATTTTTGCAACAAATCTAATAAATCTAAGTGTAGTACTTGGTGTATTGATCTTTTTTGGAAAGGGGGTCTTAAGTGATTTATTAGATAATCGAAAAAAGAGGATCCTGGATACTATTCGAAATTCAGAAGAACTACGCGAGGGAGCCATTGAGCAACTGGAAAAAGCCCGAGCCCGCTTACAGAAAGTGGAAACGGAGGCGGCTCAGTTTCGAACGAATGGCTACTCTGAGATAGAACAAAAAAAAGAGAATTTGATTAATTCAACTTATAAGATTTTGGAACAATTAGAAAATAACAAAAACGAAACCATTCAGTTTGAACAACAAAGAGCGATTAATCAAGTCCGACAACAGGTTTTTCAACAAGCTTTACAACGAGCTCTAGGAGCTCTGAATAGTTGTTTGGACACCGAGTTACATTTACGTACCATTAGCGCTAATATTGGCTTGTTTGGGGTGATGAAAGAAATAACTGATTAGTCCTTTTTTTATTTTACCTTTTCTATAGGCATTATTTTTTTGCTTCCAAACCAAAAACGAACTAGGAAATACTCATGGCAACCATTAAAGCCGACGAAATTCGTAATATTATCCGTGAACGTATTGAGCAATATAATAGAGAAGTCAAGATTGTAAATACGGGTACTGTACTTCAAGTGGGCGACGGTATTGCACGTATTTATGGTCTTGATGAAGTAATGGCAGGCGAATTAGTAGAATTTGAGGAGGGTACTATAGGTATCGCCCTTAACTTGGAATCAAATAATGTTGGTACTGTATTAATGGGCGATGGTTTGATGATACAAGAGGGAAGTTCTGTAAAAGCAACAGGAAAAATTGCTCA